TTTTATATTAGTATTAAAAATAACGGATTTGAAATTTGATTTTATTATGTATATACAAGAATATGTGTATAATAATAATAATAATAATAATTATATAAATAATTTATATGTATATAAATATATATCAAATTAATAAATTTATATTAAATGGGTGATATTATCTATAGACCAAATAGTCCTATATATAAAAGAAAAAAAATGATATATATATATATAAATTATTTATATTAAATATATAACATTATATATATATATATGTATATAAATTATTTATATTAAATTAATAAATTAATAATAATAATAATAATATATTACTAAAAATAATACATAAATATAATTTTTATATAAATTTAAAAATAAATAAATTTAATATATATATATACATATGTATATATATATTATATATAATAATTAATTTATTAATTAATTATTAAAAAAAAAAAAAAATAGGGGTATTTTTAGGGAAGAAATATACTTAAATTTATTATTTAATATGTTTATTATTATTAATTAATAATTATATTATTATTAAATATAATTAATTATTTAAATAATTAATTAAAATTTTTAAATTATTATTAATTATTGAGTATTAATATTATTTTATTCTGGTTAAATATTTTATTTATATTTTATTTTACATGTAAATTTTTGTATGAATAATTATTAATTTTAAAAATAAATAATTAAAATTTATTCGCAGTAATTGATATTAATTATAAAAGAAATTTTGAATTAGTAATAATATATAGTATTGGTAAAATTTGTGCCAGCTACTGCGGTTATACAAATGATGCAAATAAAAATTTTTAGTGTTAGTTAAATTATTTTTATTTAATATATTTTTAAATTTATTAGGTGAAATTTTTAAATTTATTAATTATTAATTATTTAGATTAATTTAAGCTATAAAAATTTTGTAATAAACTAGGATTAGATACCCTATTATTAAAATTAAATAATTAAAATGCTAAAGTAGTATTAGTTATATTCTTAAAATTTAAAGAATTTGGCGGTGTTTTAGTCTATTTAGAGGAATCTGTTCTGTTATTGATAACCCACGTTGGACCTAACTTAATTTTGTTTACAATTTGTATATCGCCGTCATCAGAATATATTATAAGATTAATAATTTTCTAAATATTTTATTAAATAAAATGTCAGGTCAAGGTGCAGTTTATAGTTAAGTAGAAATGGATTACAATAAAATTATTTAAACGGATTATTTTTTGAAATAAAAATATAAAGGTGGATTTAATAGTAATATAAAATAGATTATTTATATGATTAAAGCTCTAAAACATGCACACATCGCCCGTCGCTCTCATTTTTAAAATGAGATAAGTCGTAACATAGTAGATGTACTGGAAAGTGTATCTAGAATGACAATTTAAAGCTTAATTAGTAAAGCATTTCATTTACATTGAAAAGAAATTTGTGCAATTCAATTTAAATTGATATTATTTATTTATTAATTTATTTTTTTTTTAATAATTATTAATAAAAATAATTTTAATATTTTTAGTTTTAGTAATTTATAATGAAATAATAATTTTAATTATAGTGTATTAGTATTGTAAAAGAATATTGAAATAATTTGAAAAATTTTTATTTTTAAAGAAAATTTTATTTGTTGTACCTTGTGTATCAGGGTTTATTAAATAATAAATTATTATAATAATTTTTCTCGAATTTTAAAGATTTAATTGTATATAAAAGTTATTGTTGAATAACTATTTTTAATATATGATTAGAAATGAAATGTTAATCGTTTTAAAATATATCTAGTTTTTTAAGAAATAAATTTAATTTAGTATATTTATTTTATAAATTTTATTATTAAAATTTTATAAATAAATATAATAATATTTTAAGGGATAAGCTTTAAAATAAATTTTTATATTTTAAATAATTAAAAAATAAATATAAGCTTAAAAATAGCTATTATTAATAAATTTGTTATAATTTATTTTTTATTTAAAATTATTTATTCTAAAATTAAATTTTTTATTAAAATATAATTTTTAATTATAAAAAATTATTAATTATGATAAAATTAGTATATAAATTTATATAATATAATTAATTTGATAGGTTTAAATGAAGAATTCGGCAAATTAAATATGTTCACCTGTTTAACAAAAACATGTCTTTTTGAATTATATATAAAGTCTAGCCTGCCCACTGAAATTTAAAGGGCCGCGGTATCTTGACCGTGCAAAGGTAGCATGATCAATAGTCTTTTAATTGAAGGCTGGTATGAATGGTTGAATGAGATATATACTGTTTTTTTTAAATTTTTATAGAACTTTATTTTTTAATTAAAAAGTTAAAATAAAATTAAAGGACGAGAAGACCCTATAGATCTTTATTTTTATAAATTATAAATTATAAAGAATTTTAAAATTTATATTTTAAATAAAATTTTACTGGGGTGGTATTAAAATTTAAAAAACTTTTATTTATTTTTTACATTGATTTATGAGTTTTAGATCCTTTATTATGGATTAAAAAATTAAGTTACCTTAGGGATAACAGCGTAATTTTTTTAGAGAGTTCTTATCGACAAAAAAGTTTGCGACCTCGATGTTGGATTAAGAGTTATTTTTAGGTGTAGAAGTTTAAAGTTTAGGTCTGTTCGACCTTTAGATTCTTACATGATCTGAGTTCAAACCGGCGTAAGCCAGGTTGGTTTCTATCCTTAATAAATTATTATATTGTAGTACGAAAGGACCTAATATAAAAAATATATTTTTAATTTATTTGAAAATTAATAATTTTGGTTACTATTTTGGCAGATTAGTGCAATAAATTTAGAATTTATAAATATAATTTTTAATTATAAATAGTATTGTTTATATATGATTTAATTTTACCGTTAATTGGAAGATTATTATTAGTGATTTGTGTGATAGTAGGAGTAGCTTTTTTAACTTTATTAGAACGAAAAGTTTTAGGGTATATTCAAATTCGTAAGGGGCCAAATAAGGTAGGGTTTAATGGTTTATTACAACCTTTTAGTGATGCTGTAAAATTATTTACTAAAGAACAAACGTATCCTTTAGTGTCTAATTATATTTCTTATTATTTTTCTCCAGTATTTTCTTTATTTTTATCTTTATTAATTTGAATATGTATTCCTTATTTAATTAAATTATATTCTTTTAATTTAGGGGTATTATTTTTTTTGTGTTGTACTAGTTTAGGAGTTTATACTGTTATAATTGCGGGGTGGTCTTCTAATTCAAATTATGCCTTATTAGGAGGATTACGGGCAGTAGCTCAAACTATTTCTTATGAAGTTAGATTAGCTTTAATTTTATTAAGTTTTATTTTTTTAATTGGAAATTATAATTTTTTAAGTTTTTATAATTTTCAATCTTATATTTGATTTATTTTTTTTTGTTTTCCTCTTGGATTAGTTTGATTAGCTTCTTGTTTAGCTGAAACGAATCGTACTCCATTTGATTTTGCTGAAGGTGAATCTGAGCTAGTGTCTGGATTTAATGTAGAATATAGAAGAGGGGGATTTGCATTAATTTTTTTAGCAGAATATTCTAGAATTTTATTTATAAGTATATTATTTGTTGTTATTTTTTTAGGTGGAGATATTTATAGTTTGTTATTTTTTTTAAAATTAACTTTTATTTCATTTATTTTTATTTGAGTTCGTGGTACTTTGCCTCGATTTCGTTATGATAAATTAATATATTTAGCTTGAAAAAGATTTTTACCTCTTTCATTGAATTATTTATTTTTTTTTGTAGGAATAAAAATTTTTTTAATTTCTTTATTATTTTAATGAATAGTTTTTAGTATAAAATTAATAGAAGACTTTACTTCTTTCTTATGTTTTCAAGACATATGCTATAAAAGCTTATTAATTTAATTTAATAACTTATCTCAGTACTTAGCAACTAAAGGATTAATAATAAAATATGAAAAATATAATACAGTTAAAATTTGTCCAGTTAAAATGTATGGGTCTTCTACAGGACGTGCTCCAATTCATGTTAATAAAGAAGCAATAATTACTATATTTCAATATAAAATTTGATTTAATGGATAAAATTGTAATCCTCGGAATTTTCTTGCATGAGTAAAAGGAAGAATTAATAAAATTGCAATTGATAATACTAATGCAATTACTCCTCCTAATTTATTAGGAATTGATCGTAAAATAGCATATGCGAATAAAAAGTATCATTCAGGTTGAATGTGAACGGGGGTAACTAAAGGATTAGCAGGAATAAAATTTTCTGGGTCTATTAATAAATAATTAAATTTTCAAATAAATGCTAATAAAATTCATAAAAATACAATAAATCCAAAAATATCCTTATAAATAAAATATGGGTGAAATGGAATTTTATCAACATTTCTGTTTAACCCTAATGGGTTATTTGACCCTGTTTGATGTAAAAATAATAAATGAATTATTATTAAAGCTAAAATAATAAAAGGAAAAATGAAATGAAAAGTAAAAAATCGAGTTAAAGTGGCGTTATCAACTGCAAATCCTCCTCAAATTCATTGTACTAAATCTATTCCTAAATAAGGGACTGCGGATAATAAATTAGTAATTACTGTTGCTCCTCAAAATGACATTTGTCCTCAAGGTAATACATATCCTAAAAATCCAGTTGCTATTGTTAAAAATAAAATAATTACTCCTGTGTTTCATGTTATATGATATAAATATGACTCATAATATACTCCTCGTCCTACATGAATAAAAAGACAAGCAAAGAAAAAAGAAGCTCCATTTGCATGACAAATTCGTAAAAATCATCCATTATTTACGTCTCGACAAATATGATTTACGCTATTAAATGCAGTTTCAATATCAGCAGCATAATGTATGGCTAAAAATAATCCTGTTAAAATTTGAAGTATTAAACATAGTCCTAATAATGAACCAAAATTTCATCAAGCAGAAATATTAGAGGGAGCAGGTAAATCTACTAAAGCATTATTAGCAATACTAATTAAAGGGTGTCTTTTTCGAATGGGTTTAAACATTAATTTATTGGCCGTAAAGGTCCGTAAAATTTTTTAGTAATTTTTACTGTTACTAATAAAGTTAAAAATAGATAATTAATTAATAATAAGGTAATTAAATTTGTTGGAAAATTATATATTTTATTTAAAGATAAAATATTTTCATTAATTAAATTATTAATATTTGATAATTTTTCTATTTCTATATTTATTATAAATTGATCGATTAATGATTTATCTATAATAAAAAATAAAATGTTTATAAAAAAAATAATAGTTAAACTTATTATTACTAATTTAAATGATATAGAAAATATTTCATTAGAAGATAGTGATGTAACGTAAATAAATAAAATTAATATACCTCCTAAAAAAATTAAAAATAAAACATATGAAAATCAAAAAGTTTTTACATAAATTCTTGTAATTAGACAAGTTAAAAAAGTTTGAATTAAAAGTATTAATCCTATTGAAAGTGGGTGTTTTATTTGTATAAAAATAAATCTTATAATTAAACATAACGTTATAATAATTAATTTTGTAATATCAAGAAATAGTTTATTTAAAATATTAACTTTGGGAGTTAGTGAAAAAGAGATTTCTTTTTTCTTGAAGTTTAAAAAGAATTATATCTTAATTTTAGTTTACAAGACTAATGTTTTTTGTTAAACTATTTAAACAATTTAATGGCAAATTTACATTTAATATTTATTTTATCTATGGCTATATTTATTTTTGGTTGCTTAGTATTTGTTTCAAATCGTAAGCATTTATTATCTACATTATTAAGATTAGAGTTTATAGTATTAAGATTATTTATTTTTTTATTTTTTTATTTAAATTTTATAAATTATGAGCTTTATTTTAGAATATTCTTTTTAACTTTTTGTGTTTGTGAAGGAGTTTTAGGTCTTTCTATTTTAGTTTCAATAATTCGAACTCATGGTAATGATTACTTTCAAAGTTTTTCTATTTTACAATGTTAAAGTTTGTTTTTATATTAATTTTTATAGTACCTCTTTCTTTTTTAAAGAGTAATTATTGAACGGTTCAAAATTTATTGTTTTTTTTTACTTTTTTATTTATAGTTAATTTTAGATCATTAAATTATTTTAATTATATTTCTTATTATTTTGGGTTGGATATAATTTCTTTTGGGCTTATTTTATTAAGATTTTGAATTTGTGGTTTAATACTTATAGCAAGAGAAAAGGTTTATTTATTAAATAATTATAAAAATTTATTTATTTTTATAATTTTATTTTTATTAATAATATTAGTTCTAACTTTTAGTTCCATAAGAATATTTATGTTTTATTTATTTTTTGAAGCTAGACTAATTCCTACCTTATTTTTAATTTTAGGGTGAGGGTATCAGCCTGAGCGATTACAGGCTGGAGTATACTTATTATTTTATACTTTATTAGCATCATTGCCTTTATTAGTAGGAATTTTTTATATTTTAGATGTTAATAATACATTATCTTTTAATTTATTATTAAATTTTAGTTTTATAAATTTAAATTTATTATATTTATCTTTAATTTTCGCTTTTTTAGTAAAAATGCCTATGTTTTTAGTTCATTTATGATTACCAAAGGCTCATGTTGAAGCCCCTGTTTCAGGGTCTATAATTTTAGCAGGTATTTTATTAAAATTAGGAGGGTACGGATTATTACGAATATTTTCATTATTGCAAGTCTCTGGAGTTAAATATAATTATTGGTGAATTAGAGTTAGTTTAGTCGGAGGTGTTTTAATTAGTTTAATTTGTTTACGGCAAACAGATTTAAAGGCTTTAATTGCATACTCTTCAGTTGCTCATATAGGAATTGTCTTAAGAGGATTATTGACTATAACTTATTGAGGTTTAACAGGTTCATATGCATTAATAATTGCTCATGGACTTTGTTCTTCTGGACTTTTTTGTTTAGCTAATATTTCATATGAACGTATAGGAAGTCGAAGTTTATTAATCAATAAGGGATTATTAAATTTTATACCAACATTAAGTTTATGATGATTTTTATTATGCTCAGGTAATATAGCAGCTCCTCCTACGTTAAATTTATTAGGGGAAATTTCTTTATTAAATAGAATTGTTAGATGATCATGAATTACAATAATTATATTAACATTTTTATCTTTTTTTAGAGCAGCTTACTCATTATATTTATTTGCTTATAGTCAACATGGAAAGATTTACTCTGGGGTTCATTTTTTTTCAGTAGGGACGGTTCGAGAGTATTCTTTATTAATATTACATTGGCTTCCATTAAATTTATTAATTTTAAAAAGAAGTTTTTGTATATTATGAATTTATTTAAATAGTTTAAAAAAAATATTGATTTGTGGTGTCAATGATATGATTAATTCATTTTAGATCGTGAATACTTTAGTAAATTATTGTAAAACTAGTTTTTATTTTTTAATTTTTATTAGAATTACTTTATTCCTATTAAGAATAAAATTTATTTTAATAGATTTAGTTTATTTTATTGAATGGGAAGTTTTATCTTTACAATCTATATCTATTGTTATAACTTTTTTATTTGATTGAATAAGACTTATATTTATGTCTTTTGTTTTGTTAATTTCTTCCCTTGTAATTTTTTATAGAAATCAATATATGGAAGAAGACTATAATATTAATCGATTTATTTTATTAGTTTTAATATTTGTAATATCAATAATACTATTAATTATTAGTCCTAATTTAATTAGTATTTTATTAGGATGAGACGGGTTAGGATTAGTTTCTTATTGTTTAGTTATTTATTTTCAAAATGTAAAATCTTATAATGCTGGTATATTAACTGCTTTATCAAATCGAGTTGGAGATGTAGCCTTATTGTTAGCTATTGCTTGAATATTAAATTATGGGAGTTGAAATTATATTTTTTATTTAGATATGTTATCAACTAAATTTGAAATAATAATTATTGGTGCATTAGTTATATTGGCTGCTATAACAAAAAGAGCTCAGATTCCTTTTTCATCTTGACTTCCTGCAGCAATAGCTGCTCCAACGCCTGTTTCAGCTTTAGTTCATTCTTCAACTTTAGTAACGGCAGGGGTTTATTTATTAATTCGATTTAATGTTTTATTAACAGATTTATGAATAGGTCAATTTTTGTTATTAATTTCAGGATTAACAATGTTTATAGCTGGATTAGGGGCAAATTTTGAATTTGATTTAAAAAAAATTATTGCTTTATCAACTTTGAGTCAATTAGGTTTAATAATAAGAATTCTTTCTATAGGATTTTATAAATTAGCTTTTTTTCATTTATTAACTCATGCATTATTTAAGGCTTTATTATTCATATGTGCAGGATCTATTATTCATAATATAAAAAATTCTCAAGATATTCGAATAATGGGAAGATTAAATATAAGCATACCTTTAACGTGTAGATGTTTTAATATTGCTAATTTAGCTTTATGTGGAATACCTTTTTTAGCAGGATTTTATTCTAAGGATTTAATTTTAGAAATAGTAATACTTTCTTATGTTAATAGAGTTTCTTTTTTTCTTTTTTTTTTTAGAACAGGATTAACTGTTTGTTATTCATTTCGGTTAGTTTATTATTCTATAACTGGGGAATTTAATAGTAGTTCTTTACATCCTTTAAATGATAAGAGTAAGACAATATTATTTAGTATTTTTTTTTTAATAATTATGGCTATTATCGGAGGAAGTATATTAAGATGGTTAATATTTTTAAATCCTTCGATAATTTGTTTACCTTTTTCTATAAAAATTTTAACTTTAGTTGTTTGTTTATTAGGAGGAATAAGAGGGTATTTTTTAACTAATGTAGGGTTATTTTTTGTTAATAAGGGTTTATATTTTTATAACTATATTTTTTTTGTAGGGTCAATGTGATTTATACCTGTAATTTCTACTTTAGGAATTATTAATTATCCATTAAAATTAGGATTAAATTCTTTTAAAAGTTTTGATCAAGGTTGAAGAGAATTTTTTGGAGGTCAAATATTATATATTCAATTAAAAAATTATTCTTTATATTTACAAGAATTTCAAAATAATAGTTTAAAAATTTATTTATTAAGATATATATTATGATTTATTATTTTATTAATAATAATTAGTTTTATTAATTAATTTAAATAGCTTAAATTTAGAGCATGACACTGAAGATGTTAGGGTGATTATTATAATCTTTAGATATTTATAAAAAATAATTTTTTATTTTTACATTGAAAATGTAATGTTTTTTTTAAACTATATAAATTGAAATATGTAGATCAAGAAAAAGCTGCTAACTTTTTACTTTAATGGTTTAATTCCATTTATATTTCTTTTAATTGGAATATAAAAATTCAATTTTATCATTAACAGTGATATACCTCTTTTTGGTTTCAATTAATAAGGTAAATTGAATATTTCAATACTTTTTAAATGCAAATTAAATGTTATAGTTAACTATTACCCTAAAATATGGGTGAATTTCACCTAAGATTAGGCCGAAACTAATTGCAATAAATCGCTTCATATTTATTCATTTCATTCTAAGGCTCCTTGATTTCATTCATGATAAAGGCCAATAATTAAAATAAAAATAAAAAATAAACTAGTAATAGTTCAATTAATTAAGTTTGAGGATTTAATAATTAAAATTATTGGTAATAATAAAGCAATTTCTACATCAAAAATTAAGAAAATAATTGCAATTAAAAAAAATCGTAAAGAAAATGGAAGACGTGAAGAATTTATTGGATCAAATCCACATTCAAATGGTGAACATTTTTCTCGATCTGTAATAGTTTTTTTTGATAAAGTTGTGGCAAGTATTATTACAACAATTGTAATAATTATAATAATTGAAGTTATAATTGATAATATTAATATTATTTATACTAAATTATTTAGTCCTTGTGATTGGAAGTCACATATACAAATTATATACTTTATAAATTATCTACCTCATCAGTAAATTGAAATATATAAAAATAGTCAAACAACATCTACAAAATGTCAGTATCATGCTGCTGCTTCAAATCCAAAGTGGTGATTTTTAGAAAAATGAAAATTAATATGACGTAAAAAACAAATTAATAAAAATGTAGTTCCAATTAAAACATGTAATCCATGAAATCCAGTTGCTATATAAAAAGTAGACCCGTACACAGCGTCAGCAATAGTGAATGGGGCTTCAACATATTCATATCCTTGTAGAATAGAAAAATATACTCCTAAGACAATAGTAAAAAATAATCCTTGCGCAGTTTGAGAGTGATTACTTTCTATTAATCTGTGATGAGCTCATGTAACTGTTACTCCTGAAGCTAATAAAATAGCTGTATTTAATAAAGGAATTTGAAATGGATTAAAAGCTGCAATTCCAATAGGAGGTCATGTTATTCCTAATTCAATAGTTGGAGATAATCTACTATGAAAAAAAGCTCAAAAAAACGAAATAAAAAAGAATACTTCAGAAACAATAAATAAAATTATTCCTCATCGTAGACCAATAGTTACTGTATATGTATGTAATCCTTGGAAAGTTCCTTCACGAGAAATATCTCGTCATCATTGATATATAGTTAAAATTGTAATAATATTTCCTAAAACAAATAAAGTTATTGTATATTGATGAAATCATTGAACAAGGCCTGATACTGTAGTTATTGCTCCAATAGCTCCTGTTAGGGGTCATGGGCTATAATCTACTAAATGAAATGGGTGATTGGCGTGTGTTGACATTAATTTACTTCACTTGAATAAAGTGTACTTAATACTGCAAATACATATGATTGAATAATTGCTACTGCTGATTCTAAAACTAATAGAGCAATTTGTGTTGTTAAAATTAATGATAAAATTAAATAATTAGCTGATATAGGTCCTGTATTTCCTAATAATGTTATTAATAAATGACCTGCAATTATATTAGCTGTAAGTCGAACGGCTAAAGTTCCTGGTCGAATTACATTACTAATTGTTTCAATGCAGACCATAAAAGGTATTAATACTGCAGGAGTTCCTTGAGGCACTAAATGAGCAAATATGTGTTGTGTATGATTAATTCATCCATATAATATAAAACTTAGTCATAAAGGAAAGGCTAAAGCTAAAGTTAATGTTAAATGACTAGTACTTGTAAAAATGTAAGGGAATAATCCTAAAAAATTATTGAATATAATTAAAGAAAACAATGAAATAAATATCAATGTTCTTCCATTATGACCAGAAGGACCTAATAAAGTTTTAAATTCATTGTGTAGTGTTAATAAAATTTTATTTCATACCACTTGAAATCGATTTGGTATTAATCAATATGATGCAGGAATTAAAAATAATCCTAAAAAAGTTCTTAATCAATTTAATGATAGATTTAAAATTGTAGTAGATGGGTCAAATACAGAAAATAGGTTTGTTATCATTTTCAATTAAGTTTATTAAATTTAATATTTAAGTGTTGAGATGTTTTTGTTGGAGTGTAAAAAAAACAAAAGTAATTTAAAATATTAAAAACTACTAATGTGAATGAGAATACAAAGAATAAAATTAACCAATTAATTGGGGCTATTTGTGGAATTAAAAAATATTAGGTTTAACTAATTTTTTTAGCTTGACAAACTAAGGTTTTTATAAAACTAATTTTTTATTAGTTGTATCATTAGAAGTAAGTGCTAATTTACTATAATATGATTTAAGAGATCATTACTTGCTTTCAGTCATCTAATGAATTTGTTATTGAAGTAATTCATTTAATAAAAAAATTTATAGGAATTCTTTCGATTACAATAGGTATAAATCTATGATTAGCTCCACAAATTTCAGAACATTGACCGAAAAAAAGTCCTGGGCGATTAATTAAAAAGTTAATTTGATTTAATCGACCGGGAGTTGCGTCTACCTTTACTCCTAGAGAAGGAACAGTTCATGAATGTAATACATCTGTTGCTGTTACTAAAATTCGAATTTGATTATTTATAGGTAAAACAACTCGATTATCAACATCTAATAAACGAAATCCTCTAAGATCTAATTCATTAGTTGGAATTATATATGAATCAAATTCTAGGTTTAAAAAATCTGAATATTCATAGCTTCAGTATCATTGGTGACCAATTGATTTTAAGGTAATTGATGGTGTATTAATTTCGTCTATTAAATATAATAATCGTAATGATGGGAAAGCAATAAATATTAAAATGATAGCTGGTAATACTGTTCAAATAATTTCAATAGTTTGTCCATGCAATAAAAATCGATTAGTAAATTTGTTAAATATTAACATTCCTATAATATACCCAACTAAAATTGTAATTATTGTTAAAATTAGTAATGTATGATCATGGAAAAAATTTAATTGTTCTATTAGTGGTGAAGAACTGTCTTGTAACCCTAAATTTGCTCATGTTGCCATTATTCTAATAAAAGATAAAATCTTTATATATGAAGCTTAAATTCATTGCACTAATCTGCCATATTAGAAATTATTAGTTAATAAAGGTAACTCAGCATAAGTATGTTCAGCTGGAGGTAAAGAATGATATCATTCAATAGAAGAAGAAAGTTGTATTGGGAATGCTGGAGTTCGTTGTGTAATTATACTTTCTCAAATAATAAATAAAAAATATAAAATAGCAAATAATGAAATTGTTCTTCCCAACGATGAAACAATATTTCAAGCTAAATAGCTATCTGGAAAATCAGAGTATCGACGTGGCATTCCTGCTAATCCTAAAAAATGTTGAGGGAAAAATGTTAAATTTACTCCAACAAATATTATTGAAAATTGAATTTTCAATCATGTTGGGTTTATAGTTAAACCAGTTAATAAAGGATATCAATGTACAAATCCTGCTATAATTGCAAATACTGCTCCTATAGATAATACATAATGAAAATGAGCTACTACATAGTATGTATCATGTAATACAATATCAAGAGAAGAATTAGCTAATACTACTCCTGTTAAACCTCCTACTGTGAATAAAAATACAAATCCAAAAGATCAAAGTATAGCAGGGCTATAAGTTAATTGTGTTCCATGTAATGTGGCTAGTCAACTAAAAATTTTAATACCTGTAGGTACGGCAATAATTATAGTAGCTGAAGTGAAATAAGCTCGAGTATCTACATCTATTCCAACTGTAAATATATGATGAGCTCAAACAATAAACCCTAATAAACCAATAGCTAATATAGCATAAATTATTCCTAAATTTCCAAATGTTTCCTTTTTACCTCTTTCTTGAGTAATAATATGTGAAATTATCCCGAATCCAGGTAAAATTAAAATATAAACTTCAGGATGACCAAAAAATCAAAATAAATGTTGATATAAAATAGGGTCTCCTCCTCCTGCAGGATCAAAGAATGATGTATTTAAATTTCGATCAGTTAATAATATTGTAATTGCTCCTGCTAATACAGGTAAAGATAGTAATAATAATACAGCTGTAATAACTACGGATCAAACAAATAAAGGCATTCGGTCTAAAGTAATACCTGGAGACCGTATATTAATTACTGTAGTAATAAAATTTACAGCTCCTAAAATAGAAGAAATACCAGCTAAATGTAAAGAAAAAATAGCTAAATCTACTGATGCTCCAGCATGGGCAATTCCAGAAGATAAAGGAGGGTATACAGTTCATCCTGTTCCTGCTCCATTTTCAACTATACTTCTAGAAATTAAAAGTGTTAAAGAAGGGGGAAGTATTCAAAAACTTATATTATTTATTCGAGGGAATGCCATATCTGGGGCCCCTAATATTAAAGGCACTAATCAATTTCCAAACCCTCCAATTATAATAGGTATAACTATAAAAAAAATTATAATAAATGCATGAGCAGTTACAATAACATTATAAATTTGATCGTCTCCAATAAATGCTCCAGGGTGACCAAGTTCAGCTCGAATTAAAATTCTTAGAGAAGTTCCTACTATTCCAGCTCAAGCACCGAAAATAAAATATAAAGTTCCAATATCCTTATGATTTGTTGAAAATAATCATTGTCGCGATTAAATGGCTGAAGTTTAGGCAATAAATTGTAAATTTATTTATGGGAATTATCTCTTTAATCAGGCTTTATAGTCAATAATGATATTAGACTGCAATTCTAAAGGAATAAATAATTTATTAAAGCTTAAGAATTAAAAGATTAATACAAATATTTTCAGCTTTGAAGGCTATTAGTTTAATTAACTTAAATTCTTATATAACTATATAAAATATTAAAATCATTAACAATCCTCCAATAGAAATGAAATTTAGAATTAATCTTATTGAAGAAATTTTTATATTATAAGTATTTTTTAGTATTCATGTATTTTTTTGATAGTTTAGTATAAAAATTCTATATGATAAACGTAAATAAAAATATAAGGTAATTAAGGTCAAACAAACTCTAATTGTTAAAATAAATAATTGTCCTGTATTTGTTAAATTTTGAATTACTAATCATTTTGGTAAAAATCCTAAAAATGGAGGAAGACCTCCTAATGAAAGTAAATTTAAGAAAATTAAAAATTTAATAATAGGATTTATTAAAGAAATATTAAAAATTTGATTAAAATAAAATAATTTAAAATTATTAAATATAATAATAATTGAAATTGATAATAAAGAATATAATAAAAAGTAAGTTATTCATAATAACTCATTATTTATTATGGCTAATAATATTCAACCTAAGTGATTAATAGATGAAAATGCTATTAATTTTCGAATTGATGTTTGATTTAAACCCCCTAATGATCCAATTAACATTGATAAAATAATTGATATTATAAAAAAATTATAACAAAAATTATAAGAAATTAATATTAAAGGTGCAATTTTTTGTCAAGTTATTAAAATTAATCCATTTATTCAAGATAAGCCCTCTATTACTTCAGGGAATCAAAAATGAAAAGGTGCTGCTCCTCTTTTTAGTATAAGAGTAGATAAAATTAAAATTTCATTTAATCTATAAAATAGAGACAAATTATTATTAAAAAAAAATATTAAAATAATAATTGCAAATAATAAAATAGAAGAAGCAAAAGCTTGAGTTAAAAAATATTTTAAAGAACTTTCTGAAGTTAATAAATTTTTTTTATTATCATTTATTAGGGGGATAAATGATAATAAATTAATTTCTAACCCTATTCAAGCTCCTAATCAAGAATTAGAAGAAATAGTTACTAAAGTTCCAAATATTAAAGTAATAATAAAAATATTGTTTGAAATTTTTTTAATTAAAAAGAAAAGGATTATAACCTTTATAAGTGGGGTATGAACCCAATAGCTTAGTTAGCTTATCTTTTTATATTTTAGTGTACGAAGCACAATAGATTTTGATTCTTTTGGAAACAGTTTAATTCTGTTAAATATAATGAATGAAATTTTAAATTTCATGATTTACCCTATCAAGGTAATCCTTTTTATCAGGCAATTCATT